TTTTTTTTTGATTGACCTCCTGCGGATTAAAGCTAAGGAGGGGGTCAAATTCAGATTGTTTATCAAGTAAATAAAGCAATTTCATTGTAATTTCATTTGACCTAAGAAGAGTGGAATCACGCCCTGTAGGATTTGAACCTACGACATTGGGTTTTGGAGACCCACGTTCTACCGAAACTGAACTAAGAGCGCTTTCTTATCACAATAGATAAGATCCTAAAGAAAAGGATTCTAATTGTACTCCCAATAGATTTTGCATGGATCATAGTCTCATAAACTCAAAGATTTGGTAGGTCCAATTTTGATTGATCGCTATTGATCCTTCATTAATGTTCATAGGATACGCATTAGGTAGGGATGACAGGATTTGAACCCGTGACATTTTGTACCCAAAACAAACGCGCTACCAAGCTGCGCTACATCCCTTTTAATTGACCTACTGCTACTCTGTCATTGTAGAGAATCCGTGTCTTGTTTTCCACATCATTATTTCCTTCATTGATATCCAAACTCTCTTGTTATTTATTATTTTTGATCTCATGGATCAAATATAATTTATAATAAGATATAATAAAAAAAAAAGATTTCTTGGGAATGTTCCACAAAGAGGGAAAGGTCCTTTTTTCTCTTGTCTTGTAAGGGAAGGTAAATTTCATTTACCGGGTCTTTCTTTGTCTATCCCTTTTAGTTTTCCTTAGGAATTTCGCCTACAAATACAATTGCTCCTTAACCACATATGCATCTGATCCTATACGTATTATAAAAAAAAGGAGTATTTTCAATGCGAGATATAAAAACATATCTCTCTGTGGCACCTGTGCTAAGTACTCTATGGTTTGGGTCTTTGGCAGGTTTATTGATAGAGATCAATCGTCTATTCCCGGATGCGTTGACATTCCCCTTTTTTTCATTTTAGTTATTGACATGGGAAGGGCTTAAGAAGATTCCAGATAGAATAAATTATCTGTGACTCAGCCCTCGCTTTTTTCTTCCTTTCTTTATTTTTTTCTTTGATGTCAGTTTTTTCTTTTTTATTTTAGTATTAAAGAAAGAGAAAATGGGTATTCAATCGCATCAAAACTTGTGCTTGGGTTCGAATTCATAGAGGGGGAGCGGAAATGGGATCCGGGGCAACAAAATCATAAAAAAAAAAATACTACTATTACTATATACTATAACTGAGATTCTAAATAATTGATAGTTAGAAATCTTTGTATTACTTATTTTTTATTTTTCTCTATTGATTGCAACCAAATCTTTCATAATTGGATTTCAAATTCGCAACTTCTTTTTTTTTTTTTTCGTTTCGGATCAAAATGAAAGAATTGAGTGAATCCAAAACTCAAAGGAGGTTCATGGCCAAGGGTAAAGATGTTAGAATAAGAGTGATTTTGGAATGTAAGAGTTGTGTCCGAAACGATATTAATAAGAAGTTCTCTGGAATTTCCAGATATATCACCCAAAAGAATCGACACAATACACCTAGTCGATTAGAATTGAGAAAATTCTGTCCCTATTGTTACAAACATACGCTTCATGTGGAGATAAAAAAATAATTTGAAAGAGCGCGCGTATGTACCCTCTATTCAAGAAATGGGAACAGATTCATAAAATTCAAATTCCATATAATAATCTATTTCAAATAAACCATAAACCAATCAACTCCTATTTCCGTCAAATCATAAATGAGAATTCAGAAATAGGATTTTAGAGATAAGGAATAAACCATGGATAAATCCAAGCGTTTTCTTAAATCCAAGCGATCTTTTCGTAGGCGTTTGCCCCCAATTGGATCAGGGGATCGAATTGATTATAGAAATCTGAGTTTAATTACTCGATTTATTAGTGATCAAGGAAAAATATTATCTAGACGAGTGAATAGAGTGACTTTGAAACAACAACGATTAATAACTACTTCCATAAAACAAGCTCGTATTTTATCCTCGTTACCTTTTATTAACTATAAGAAAAAATTTGATAAAAACAAGCCTATTCCTAGAAAAAATAGAACGAGAGGTCCTCGAACCAAAAAGAAAAAGGACAATTTCTCAATTGATTGAACCTAAATTCCATCCAATTCGAATCCCAACCAGGGGTTGATATTTTGTTCGAAAAATTCGAGAATTCAGATTGAATTGACACATCGTAAAATCGTAAAAAAATTATAAGAAAAAAGAAATACTTTTTTTTACTAATTTATCATAATCAGATTCATTTTTACTATAACCTTCCCGGAGCCCATTCTCCGGGGATCTCCGTTTACGTTTCAATCATTCCGGTCGATTGCTTCCAACCCTCTTACCTTACCTTAGTTACTGATCTCCTTGGCAATCATGTAAAGACAATTTGTATTTGATATAGCTATTTGTGCAAGTATTTTACGATTAAGAAGCAATTGCCTCTTGTACAGATCATTTATTAATCGACTATAACTATAGGATACCAAAATCTCCCGAATTACTGCATTTATCCGAGTGATCCATAAACGACGAAAATTTCTCTTTTGTCTGCCCCTATCCCGATGAGAAGATGCCAAAGCTCTTATGGTTTGTTGTATAATACTTCGAGTAAGTCTTGAATGAGCCCCCCGATTATTTGATGCAAAGACACGAGATTTTTTTCTACGTCTCCGTGCTATATAACCTCGTATAGTTCTGGTCATTGAATCAACTGAAACTTTGATGTGCTGAATAACTAATTGATTTCTTTTCTTTCAGTCATTTCCCCCTCGTCCATTAATAACAAAACGGATTCGTCCGATGTATAAAATAAAAATTCCAATGGCTTTTGCTACTATGACCTTCCCAACCACGATTTTTTTACGAGCATTTCACCTGAAATAAGAAATTGTATCGAGACTAGGTATGAAAAAAGAAATACTACAATTTCAATTGAGTAGTTATTTAAAGTAGAAATTCGATAGTAAAGGGAAAGGGATAAATAAATCGTGGGTTCCTTCGTTTCTATGGTTACTTCGTAAACGGTGAGGTCCTCTCTATACGCCGGAGCCCCCTTCCCGATTTAATCAATGCTATTAGTAACTTGTACAGTTCACATTCTTTGACTCTACCCATGAATTGTCCAATAATAGATCTTTTCACAATAAGATCTACCCATATAGTAACGGCATTTCATTATGAAAGTTGGCTAGGTTGCTGACCCTGTTCATCCGTTCTTGCAAGAGTGAGAGCGCTTTATTTATGCTTCTTAACTACTCAATCCCCCGCTTAATGGATACATTTGCTACCAAAGGGGAATTGCTTTTCATTTCCAATTAAGGTGATTGGATTTGCACCAATGGAAACCATAAATTTTATACACAACACAACGGGGGTTTTCTTTTTTTAGATAATGACTGGAAGAATTCCATCCTATTGATTGGTACTGGTCATTGAGACTGGGAAAATGCTTCTTTTTTTTTGTTCCAGCTCATGATCTGAACGAGTCGCACATACACCCTAATACATGTTCCTCGACGCTGAGGACATCCCCGAAGAGCGGGGGATTTTGTGACATTTTTGATTGGCTGTCTTGTGTTTCTAATAAGTTGTTTAATAGTTGGCATCTTGAATTGTATACAATACAAAAAAGGGGGCTGGTTTAGATAGATCCTAACCAGAGGGTTATTTACCTTATTTTTCTTTTAACGTTTAACGCGGTAAAAAAAGAAAAGATGTACTTTCCTTTCTGCTTCAGACATCTGCGGATCTGATCCATTTGAAGCCCTAGTGCATATAGAGTTCTAAATGCAGTAGGGTTTCAAATAAAAAAAAACTCAAAAAGAAATGTATTAGACCCACTTCCATTCAATCTTCTTTTGGTTTTGGTATTCGTTTTCGATTCTCTTTACAAGGTCATCTTGAGTGCACTTTTTGCCAATAAGATCTAAAACCCAAACAACAAAAAACACAAGAATTATGATCCAAAAAATGCGCGAGGTCAAAATAATATTTATGACCTTCGCAGCTCTGGGGATTATCCAGGTTCTCCATTGGAGGAATTGGGATAAGGCCCAAGCAAAAAAAGACTGGATAGCCCTTTCCAGAACAGGACTGAATTCTTTGTTTATGTAATTACAAAAAATATGAACCTCCCGCATAACTATGCGGATGCTTGGAAGTTTTGCCAAAAGGAGTTTCTTTTGGCATCGAGCGGTCATGTTTATCATGTTGACCTCTTTTGGTTTCAAAGTAAAAAAATGGTAAATAATAGAATTCTATATTATATATGAAATTTTGAGAATTCATTCGTGCATAAGTTTCTCTCTACTCGAAAGTTTTACCACAGAGTAGCTTCTTATGTAAAAGGTGGGTAACCCTTTTTTTTTTCCTTTTCTTTTTTCTTCTTTATTATTCTTAAAAATATTTTGAATAAATAGAAAAAGAAAACAGAAATAGAAAATCCTATTCTTTTTCTAATTCTTAAAAAATATATTAAGAATAAATAGAAAAGAGAAAAATACAACATAAACCTCCTAAAATAGAAAATCTAAAACGGAATTAGTAATTAGTAAGTCTATGCCATATTAAGGCCATATTAAGGTGCTGCGAAATAGAAGGATCTTATCTTATCAAGGCCATATTAAGGTGCTGCAAAATAGAAGGATCTTATCTTATCAACGTTCAAAAATGGAATTAGCAAAAAAAAAAAAAGAAAGCCATTTTGAACGTTGATTTGAAGCAGAATAAAGGATTTACCCGCGTTTCCGCTGCAGATCCTTATCTCTAGGGCCAGTTTTTGTTGTGTTTTTAGTTTTCTTCGTCATACTTCCCGAGGGTGTCGTCTCCTATAATATCAATAATTCCATGAGCTTGGGCTTCTTCTGCTGACATATAAGCCATTCTTTGGATGTCGTCGTGTATAACCTGCCGGGTTTTGTGCGTATGTCGTGCATAAGCCTCTTCCATCTGGTTGCGTAAGTAAAACAACACTTCTATTTCTTTTAAAGGGTGTCTTTTGCGGATTTTTGAAAACTTACCGCGAGGTTGGCGCATCATTACCCTGATGATATAAAACAATGAAGAATTCCTCTACTTTATATCATATCTTGCACCCTCGGGCGAAGGAAAGAGATAAAAAGAATAGAGAAAATTGAACAACCGTACAGGCATTTATTCTGTATTGCATACGGCTATCCAATGGAATTTACCTTTCGTCCCTTCCAGCGCGAAAAAGAGAAAAAAAAAAATAGGATCTATCAGATCCAGATCATTAAGTGATCCATTTACCACCCTTCCTTTCGGTAGAATTCAAAAATACTATGATGGTTCCGTTGCTTTCTATTTCTATATGGAATTTAGAAGTTTTCTCGTCTGTGATTCAGCAATCCCAAAGTTTCTTTTTTTTTTTTTAGTACTCTTTGACTTTGATAATATAAATAGGAGAAGTCAAGTGGAAAAAGAATTCTGGCGCTAAAACAAAAAATTGTGACGCTGAAATAAACTCCCGATAGATAAGAAAAAATCGGAAATCTATTTTGTCTCATACTACTCTCCCGATACAAAATCTCATGTTATGAAAAACAATAATAGTTTGTTTACTCATACCGAACTCGACGTGCCATGCTATTTTTACTCAATAATCTTTTTCATATTTCATATGGCGAAGGCATAGTCTTCTTTTTTCTATCAAATACAAATAAAAAATCATTGGCGCCAAGCGTGAGGGAATGCTATGCGTTTGGTAGGTGCTCCTCCGAATAGAATGAAACAAGCCATTCCACAGGCTTTTCCCATGCATACCGTGTATACATCTACGGGCGACGCATGCATCAAATCATAAATAGCCATTCCTTGTCGCATTAACCCGCCCGGCGAGTTTATATACAAAAAAATATCCCTGGTACTATCGTTCGTACTGAGATATGCTATGAGACCCGCAACGAGGTTACCGCTCTCTTTATTAATAGGTTTTCCTAAAAAAATTAATCTTTCTCGATGAAGTCGGGTGATTAGGACAAAATGCTATCCTTTAGGAACCGTACACGCACCTTTGAATGCATACGGTTCAAAAAATTGCAAAAAAAAATCAATATGTTGGCCTTTTTCTATTTTATTTTATAGAAGGGCTTTTTTTTTTCTACCCCCTATAAACTTATCTCGAATTACCCTCTCATTGATGTATTGTTTCATTTCCAAATTAGGACTCTGTTATTTTCTTGTTCCTGAATGGGCCTCTTCTATTTTTTTAGGTTTATGCTCTACTCCGGGTAAGGGTCCAACCGATTTTTATTTATATATATAGTACAAATGCTCCCAATACCATTTCTTTTTGATACGACTTTTTTTTTTTATTCATTTCATGTCCATATTACCAAGTGAGTATTTTCTGAACGGAGCCTGGATACTTCATTTTATTGGTTCAACCAAGCCAACCATAAATTCTCTTCTATTTCTAATTGATACTATGAATATTGATCCCTCAAAGAATGGATCTAATTGCACTTCACGCTCCAAATTCTTGATAGTTTCATCAATTTTTTTGGCGAAGCAGAGGTATCTCGATCGGAGGAGAGAACGGGGAAATCCCATATGGCCCAATATGTCTGACAAGTCGCACTATAGGTCAATCCACTCCAGCTTTGGTTGCTTTTCCTTTGTTTTCTCATCTTTAGTAGGGAACTTACTAAAATCAATCCAAGGGCTAGTCGGATCATCATCACTATTGTTATCGTTTTTCCGAGGATAATTGTTAATGTTAATAAACGGATCATCATCACTATAGTTATCATTATCCCCAGGATAATTGTTAAACGGATCATCATCGCTATAGTTATCGTTATCCCCAGGATAATTGTTAGCCCTATCCCGAGGCGAATCGTTAATCAAATGAATAGGATAACAAGCCGGCTTCCTAGTCTGAGGCTTAGCCCCCCTTTTTTTTTCTTCGTCAATATCCTCACCCTCAAAAAACTCAAAAGGAACTTTTGGAACACCAACAGGCATAAATGAGAGAGAAAAGAGTCAAGTATAAGATTTCACTTTTATGTGGAAATGTCAAAATGATTTTTTTTATTGTTTTCAAAATATGAAAAAGTTCATCTAGGAAGATGAAATGAATAAGGGAAAAATCTTATGAAGGGGTCGGGTTCTTCGAACGCTAAATAAATTTCTATGCATTTGTTCATATGTTCATATTCATAGAAAATGCCCCATTGCGTATTGGTACTTATCGGGTATAGAATAGATCTGCTTTTCTTTGTTCTTACTAACAGACTAACAGAATTGTTCCATTATTACCTATTACCAACAAAAAAGAACTAGGAGCCCTTCATTCGAAATAATCCACTGAACTGAAAGGCGAAAGTCTATAGCATAGTCTTTTCCAATGCGATAAAGTTACATAGTATCTATTTTTCTTCGAAGGGGGTATTTTCATGGGTTTACCTTGGTATCGTGTTCATACCGTCGTATTGAATGATCCCGGCCGGTTGCTTGCTGTTCATATAATGCATACAGCTCTCGTTTCTGGGTGGGCGGGTTCAATGGCTCTATACGAATTAGCAGTTTTTGACCCCTCTGACCCCGTTCTTGATCCAATGTGGAGACAGGGTATGTTTGTTATACCCTTCATGACTCGTTTAGGAATAACCAATTCATGGGGCGGTTGGAATATCACAGGGGGGACTGTAACAAATCCGGGTATTTGGAGTTATGAGGGTGTGGCCGGGGCACATATTGTGTTTTCCGGCTTGTGCTTCTTGGCAGCCATCTGGCATTGGGTGTATTGGGATCTAGAAATATTTCGTGATGAACGTACGGGAAAACCCTCTTTGGATTTGCCCAAGATTTTTGGAATTCATTTATTTCTTTCAGGCTTAGCTTGTTTTGGGTTTGGTGCATTTCATGTAACAGGCTTGTATGGTCCTGGAATATGGGTGTCCGATCCTTATGGACTAACAGGAAAAGTACAATCTGTAAGTCCTGCCTGGGGCGTAGAGGGTTTTGACCCTTTTGTTTCGGGAGGTATAGCCTCTCATCATATTGCAGCGGGGACATTGGGCATATTAGCGGGCCTATTTCATCTTAGTGTCCGTCCGCCCCAACGCCTATACAAAGGATTACGTATGGGTAATATTGAAACCGTTCTTTCCAGTAGTATTGCTGCTGTCTTTTTTGCAGCTTTTGTAGTTGCTGGAACTATGTGGTATGGTTCAGCAACTACTCCCATCGAATTATTCGGCCCCACTCGTTATCAATGGGATCAGGGATACTTCCAACAAGAAATATATCGAAGGGTTGGTGCCGGACTAGTGGAAAATCAGAGTTTCTCCGAAGCTTGGTCTAAAATTCCCGAAAAATTATCTTTTTATGATTACATTGGCAATAATCCAGCAAAAGGGGGATTATTTAGAGCGGGCTCAATGGACAGTGGGGATGGAATAGCTGTTGGGTGGTTAGGACACCCTATCTTTAGAGATAAAGAGGGGCGTGAACTTTTTGTACGTCGTATGCCTACTTTTTTTGAAACATTTCCAGTGGTTTTGGTAGATGGAGACGGAATTGTGAGAGCCGATGTGCCTTTTAGAAGGGCAGAATCTAAGTATAGTGTCGAACAAGTAGGAGTCACCGTTGAGTTCTTCGGCGGCGAACTCAATGGAGTCAGTTATAGTGATCCTGCAACTGTGAAAAAATATGCTAGACGCGCTCAATTAGGTGAAATTTTTGAATTAGATCGTGCTACTTTGAAATCCGACGGTGTTTTTCGTAGCAGTCCGAGGGGTTGGTTCACTTTTGGGCATGCTTCCTTTGCTTTGCTCTTCTTTTTCGGACATATTTGGCATGGAGCTAGAACCTTATTCAGAGATGTTTTTGCTGGTATTGACCCGGATTTGGATGCTCAAGTGGAATTTGGGGCGTTCCAAAAACTTGGAGATCCAACTACAAGGAGACAGGTAGTCTGATACAAGATTGATCTGGTATCTTTCACCTGTATTGTATTTTTGTGATTTGGTTTTTCTATAGGTTACGAGAGAAATCTTGAGTTGAATTGCTGATTTTTATTTGACTCTTATCTTTATCTGGGAGATAATCCCAAACCAAATGAACAGGTGTGGAAGCTATAATTGTAAACCACGATCAAATTTATGGAAGCATTGGTTTATACATTCCTCTTAGTGTCGACTCTAGGAATCATTTTTTTCGCTATCTTTTTTCGAGAACCACCTAAGGTTCCGACTAAAAGGGCAAAATAATGTTTGATTATACTCAATTGAAGTCAAAGTAAAGAGCCTCCCACGAAACAAGGGAGGCTCTTTACTTTACTTCAACTAGTCCCCGTGTTCCTCGAATGGATCTCTTAGTTGTTGAGAGGGTTGCCCAAAAGCGGTATATAAGGCGTACCCGGTAAAACTGACAAGTAAACCAGATATAAAGATGGCGACTAGGGTTGCTGTTTCCATTATTTTATAATTTCAAGATCACAACGGATCTATGATAAGATGATTTATTTACAGTGTAATGGTATACAAAGTCAACAGATCTCAACCAATGCAATAGGATTTATGGCTACACAAACCTTTGAGGGCAATTCTCGATCTGGTCCAAGACCAAGAAAAACAGGTCTAGGGGGTTTATTGAAACCCTTGAATTCGGAATATGGTAAAGTAGCTCCTGGATGGGGAACTACCCCTTTGATGGGTGTCGCAATGGCTTTATTCGCGGTATTCCTATCTATTATTTTGGAAATTTATAACTCTTCCGTTGTATTGGATGGAATTTCAATGAACTAGGTCCATCAAAATCATGAAGTCCTCGCTTTTCGATCCAAAATTCATCACTTAGGTAGGACTAGGATTTATAGGCACTTCCGGCAGTTCGACCGCGAAATTCTTTTGTTTCGGTATTTCCGGAATATGAGTGTGTGACTTGTTATAATAGATCCTATTGATAGTACAGAGAATGGGTCTGTCATCTTGAAAAAGATGGATTCTGCCTCGTCGGATATTCATTCATTCTAGTATCCGGAGCACGGAATATTTGGAATGAAATAGATAAAGAAA